AAAATACAGCAATTCATCCTTTCTTTTCTATAAACTAGTGCTCGCGCCCTATACAATCATTTGATGAAGTATCATCAAATCATCAAACCGCCCTACCGTTGCTTCTAAACAAACAATAGAAGAAATGAAAAAATAAAAAGAATTCTTGTTCGGAATAAAATTATACTATTTGTATCCCCCTTCACAGAAAAAAGAACGGATGAAAAAGAATGAAAAATTTTAATAAAAATAAAATAAAGTGAAAGGTGTTTTTGATTGTATCAGGAATTTACGTTGGAATTCAGTATAGTATGGATAAAAGATCTTTCTGTGTTATACTATTCAATTCTTGACGATGAATCAATTTGTCAGATATTCTTATTCATGCTATTGATCTGATTCGATTACATCGAGTGTAATGTAATTCATATTCATTCCATTGAATTTCTAGACAAAATATTTATCATCTCTATGGGATTAAATCCCGAGTTATTGCGAATTAAAGAAAAATGAAATAACAAAATTATGGAAGTAAATATTCTCGCATTTATTGCTACTGCACTGTTCATTCTAGTCCCTACTGCTTTTTTACTTATAATATACGTAAAAACAGTAAGTCAAAGTGATTAATTTGAATTAAAAATGAAACTTGTGACTTTTTAGTTCTTATCAATGATTGAAGAAAAGAAATAAAAAGGATTCAAATTTCGCGTTTTAACTCAAATGATCGAACTCTACTCATCAGTATTCTATCAAAGCAGTAGTCTATGAGATACTATCTAGTATGGTAGAAAAATTTTTCTACCATACTACATAGTATGGTACTGTATAAAGTTTATTATAATGCAGATACAGGTTAGTTTAATATATATCAATCGACAGTATTATCTTCATATATATTGATATATAGATATAAATTCCTATATAATGTCCATAGTGTTATGTCCCAATTCGATTTCTTTGCTTCATCTATTCCTAGTTGATTTACCAATCAATCTGAAATAATCCCAAAGACAGCTTTTACTCTTCTGATTCTCTTTCCTAGATTTCTTATTATTTTTAATATGAATTTCGATATCCATAGAAATAGAAAGATTCAAATCAATCAAGGAATATAAGGGGGATATGTTTCTATTATACTATTATAATAGAATATAATAGAATAAAATTAAGTAATCTTATTGTTAGCATTCCCACAAAGAAGTAATTGATTGAGCTCTTGACAGAGGTTCCAGGGGTTTATGGGAACTTCTTTGTATTTTGAAATAAAAAAAATTTCAACTTAAATTGAAAGTGAAATTCAAAATTAAAGTATTTGGAGAACAGAACGATCTAAAAAAAATTGATAAAGTTTGATTCCTAAACTGAATTAGTAGTACTTCTAGAGTCCACTTCTTCCCCATACTACGAGTGAAAGGGAAAATGTAAAGACTACCATTAAAGCAGCCCAAGCGAGACTTACCATATCCATGTGAGTTTTATCCTCGATCTCTATGAATGAATTATTTCATTATTGTTCACTAATAATAGTAGAATTTCTATCGCATAGTCAAAAGGGGATTCTGATACAACACCTTGATGAAACAATTCAATAAATCCAAATCCAATTAGAACGGTTATTATAATTATAAGATTTATAGTATAATCATAAAACATTTAAGTACAATCAAAAAAAATACACAGAGACGGCCTTTGAAGTAGTATAAGTAACAAAAGAATGTTAATAACATGTCAGAATAATAAAACCTATTCTTTCCTTTGGCGCCTTTCATTAAGTCAAAAAACAAAAATATATATAGAATCAAGATAGATCATTATATATCGAATACCCCTATTTTATTTATTTTTATTTTTTCTTTTATTTGATATAAATATTACCATCCCCGATTTGCCCTATGAAACAATCGAAGACATATTATTATGTTCTTAACTCGAGGTTAAAAAAAGTGAAAATTAGTGTTTGTACTTTAATTTTTAACTTTATATATACTTTTACTTAAATCAAAGTATATATAAAGTTAAAGCTAATTATCCATTCACATTCAATCGAATTACTATTGATTGAATGCCAGAGTACTCAGAAACTTTCATGAGTATGTATACAAAGTGTCTTCGGTTCTTTCCGCAACTAAAAGTGGAATTAGATCCCCCCCCTATCCAATCTAATTCAAGACTCAGCCAGTAGCCACTCCATTAGTGGCTATCATATAAAAATTTACCGGTTTTTTACACGACTATAATCTTTCCTTAAACCCTATAATTTAAGGCATTTTATAGAGCAGAACCCTCAGCCCAGATACTTAGAATCAAGCAAGTAGCCAGAGTCTTTTTCCTCCGTTTGCTTCGGCTGGAAAAACCTAGCAAGTTATCAAAACAGAATAAGGTATTTCGATTCTTTTGTTTATCAGGCGACACCCGGATTTGAACTGGGGAAAAAGGATTTGCAGTCCCCCGCCTTACCGCTCGGCCATGCCGCCAAAACGATACAAAATATATGACAAAATTTCCTCTTTCTATTGAA